TACATCCATTATGTGGCATAGGGGTTACATCCCGTATAAAATTTAATAGTATACCACTTCTACGAATAGCTCTTAATGCCGCATCTCTTCCGAGACCGGGACCTTTTATCATGACTTCTGCTCGTTGCATGCCTTGATCCGCTACTGTTCGAATAGCATTTCCTGCTGCGGTTTGAGCGGCAAATGGTGTCCCCCTTCGTGTACCCTTGAATCCACAAGTACCGGCGGAGGACCAAGAAATCACCCGACCCCGTACATCTGTAACAGTCACAATGGTATTGTTGAAACTAGCTTGAACATGAATAACTCCCTTTGGTATTTTACGCGCATGCTTACGCGAACCAATACGTCCATTTTTACGCGAACCAATTTTTGGTATAGGTTTTGCCATATTTTATTATCTTTTTATTATTTCGTAAATATAAGTCCGAGATATATGGATATATCCATTTCATGTCAAAAACAGATCCTTTACTATTTTCTAACTAGAATTAATATTCTATTTTTCTATATTAATTGTATTCTATTAATATAGAATCTAATTTTTGAAATAGAATTTCAAATTTAAAATAGAAATAATATTTCTTATAATATAGAATAAAAATTATTCTATTTTATTTTTATATTATATTTTTTATGAATTAATATTTATTTTTATTATTAATATATTATTAATATTCTTAATTATATATTTTATTTAATATAAATTTAATATAAATTCTATATTTAATAAATTAATAAATATATATAATAATTAATATAATAATCAAAATAATACTCAAATTATAAATAATATATATATATAGAATTTTAATATATTAATATATTTTAATTCTATTATTATATAATTTATATATTTATATATATAATATATAATTTTATTTGATTTAATATTGAATATTAATAAAATTTTTTTTCTTTAATATCAATTTATTTGATTTGTGGATCCGGTCCTTTAGAATAGAAAGCCCTCTTTTGTGGAAATATTATCCTTGTCTTTGTTTATGTCTTGGATTGGAACAAATTACTATAATTCGCCCCCGCCTACGGATCAATCGACATTTTTCACAAATTTTACGAACAGAGGCCCTTATTTTCATATTTGTCATTCCTTAACTTAATCCCGAATCTATTTATTGGAAGAAAATATGGTTTCCTTAAATTTTGAACTTCTAATTCTATCCCCCCAAAAAATGTTGAAGTTGAAAAACAGTCTAATTAAATGACTTATACTTCCATTTTTACTTTCCCGGTCGTATACATATAAAATAAGAGTACGTCGAATCCTTTCGGAAACATAGCCTAGAATAATATTTTCATTATATAAAGGAACCTGGAACATACCCCTGGGAAGTTATTCAGTAATTAAACCCTCATGAATCCATTTTCTTTTTTCTTTTATTCCTATTCCAGTTAAACCCCCTTCACGCATTCACTAATGTATGAGGAGTGATATTAGAAACCTGTGTTTTCTCTCTTTTTTTCACAAAAATGGATAGAAGTTTCTCATATAATTCGGATATCAGAAAGATTACCATATATAACATAAAACTTCTCCGCCGATTCTTTCTAATCGAGCCTCTCGATCTGTCATTATACCTCTAGAAGTAGAAAGAATTACAATCCCCATCCCTCCTAAAATTCTAGGAATTCGTTGATAATTAGAATAGATTCGTAGACCAGGTGTACTGATCCGTTTTAAATTTAAAATAGTTTTATATGATCCTTTCCTATTTCTTCTATACCGTAGAGTTAAAACTAAAAAATATTTGTTGCTTTCCCTATGCTTTCTCACGTTTTCAATAAAACCCTCTCGTAAAAGTATTTTAACAATGTTTTCGGTGATGTTAGTAGATGGTATTTGAACCGTTCCTTTTCTATTCATGTCAGCATTTCGTATAGAGGTTATTATGTCAGCGATGGTGTCCTTACCCATGATAAACGAAAATGATTGTTGCCCCTGACTTTCGATATAATCAACATGCTCCTTTTTCGATTTTTTATTCAATCAAATATCTAATATTGAATATATTGAATATAATAATAATATATTATGAAAATTAGAAAATGAAATATTATAAAAATGAAATATATAATATCTCATATTGAATTCTATTTTATAGAAGAATTCTATTTCTATAAAATCGAATAATTTTTTTATTTTTATTCATAGAATTCTGAATTCTAATTTTTATTTTGAATATTCATTTTTATTTTGAATATTAATATTTCATTATTTTTTAATTATTTATTCTTTTTATTTTATTATTTTCTATTTCTATCTATTATTATTATTTATTTAGGTTAGGAAATATATAATAATTACTACAAAAGGTATATGTGTGAGACATAATCTATTAATTAATCTATTTCATTCACAAATAATATATCTATATCATGGTTATATCATGGTCTCGTCTTATAATACCTCGGGTGCTAATGAAACTATTTTAGTGAAATTTAACTGTCTCAATTCCCGGGCGATTGCACCAAAAATTCGAGTTCCTTTTGGATTTCCTTCTTGATCAATGACAACCGCAGCATTATCATCATACTGTATTATCATACCGTTGCTACGTTTGAGTTCTTTACAAGTACGTACAATTACAGCTCTGATCACTTCTGATCTTTCTAAAGGCGTATTTGGTACTGCTTCCTTGATTACAGCAACAACAATGTCACCAATATAAGCATATCGCCGATTACTAGCTCCTATGATTCGAATACACATCAATTCGCGGGCTCCGCTGTTATCGGCTACATTCAAATGGGTTTGAGGTTGAATCATATCATTTTATTTTATCAGTCCAAAGGTTGAAGTAAAAAAATATTCTGTGTTCAAAAAAAAAAAAAAAAAAAAGAAACCTACAATTGCAATTTTTTTTTTGTTTTCATCCTAAAGACCTCTTTCCTCTGGTTCTAATTATTATCCCGAAATAATGAATTGAGTTCGTATAGGCATTTTGGATGCTGCTATTGAAATAGCCTTTCTGGCTATATTTTCTGCGACTCCGCCCATTTCATAAAGTATTCGACCTGGTTTAACGACAGCTACCCAATATTCGGGAGATCCTTTTCCCGAACCCATACGCGTTTCGGTAGGTCTTACTGTAACCGGTTTGTCTGGAAATATGCGTACCCATATTTGTCCGCCCCGGCGGACATTTCGTGACATTGCCCGCCGCCCTGCTTCTATTTGTCTAGATGTGATCCAAGCGGGCTCAAGTGCCTGAAGAGCATATCTTCCGAAGCAAATATGATTACCTCGATAGGATATTCCTTTCATTCTTCCTCTATGTTGTTTACGGAATCTGGTTCTTTTGGGGTTATAGTTGATGGTTGTTTCTCAATTCCATCTCTATTACAGAACCGTACATGAGATTTTCACCTCATACGGCTCCTCGCGAATGAAGCGATTCAAAAATAAAATAAATAGATTTAACCGATAAAATAATATACAATAATATACATATGTTTAATGAATAATATAATAGAATCGCGGGATTTTTTGAGATTTCATAGAATCTATTGGTCTATTGGAAATTTGTATATCTTGTTTTGATATATAACTAAACATGTATTCTTATAGACAATTCTTGCTATCCATATATAACTAGATAATGTTGTTTTGTTATAAGGTTCTAACGAATCTTTATTTTTCTTTTTATTATCATATCGGATTGGCCAACAACATTTTCGCGGGCGAATATTTACTCTTTCTTTATCAATTTCAGATGTAATGTAGGGTTAGCCCATGACTCCTCAAAAAAATGGATTGGTTCTTGGTTCGTTCCGCCATCCCACCCAATGAATCATTAAGATTTGTTTTTAATAAAATCTTAGGTATTCACAGGTTCCGTCGTTCCCATCGCTTCTCTATTAATGGTTAGGTCTGAATTCTACAATGGAGCCTCTCTAATAAGATTTAAAATAAGATTTGATTTTTTCTTGAATCAACCTTCTCAGTTTTTATTGACTCGGGGCTCTGGATTTGTTTGTTCTAGGAATATATTCATCTAATTATGGATTAATTAATATTGATGCTTTATTACACTACCTTTTATGAGATGACCCATAGACCTTTACATATTAGAATTCTATATCATTGATACTCTTTTTCTCTCTTTCTTTCACCCCTTCATTTATCCGTATATTCTTATTGCTTTACAACTCATAATCAGATTCGTTTTTCTTTCTTTTTTATGCAATATTTCAGTTGCTATAATTATATCACCAATATATCATATCTTTATTTAGATTTTCTATTTTGACTAGTTCTTTAGATCCAGATAATGCGAAGCGATGAGTTGGTTATTAGTTCTTTATTAATTAATTCATACTACGAGTCGGTTTATTTTTTTGTTGAATTCTAACCACTCTCAAAATAAATAAAAACAAAAAAAACCAACGAGTCGCACACTAAGCATAGCAATTATATCAATATCAAATGATTAATTGAATTTTTTTATTCAATCTTATCAAATTTCTCATTTTTTGTTTTATCGAAATATGGAACGTTAAAGATAAGGAAAAGTTTATTATTCTTTGTTTACAAATATCCAAACTTTGATCCCTAATACCCCATAAATAGTTCGAACTGTATAGGAACAATAATCAATTTTAGCTCGAATGGTTTGTAGAGGAACCCTACCTTCTCTGATCCATTCGACACGTGCAATTTCTTTTCCGTCGATACGTCCCGCAATTTGTACTTGAACTCCTTTTGTACCCGCCTGTTCAGTTAATTCAATAGCTTTTTTCATTGCTTTACGAAACGAAACTCTATTCTTTAATTGTCCGGCTATAAATTCTGCAAGAATATTAGGGTGTCTATAAGCGTTTGCAATTCTTGTAATAGCAATGTTGAGTTTTCGGTTCACACAATTCAGTTTTTTTTCCACATTCATCTGTAATTCTTCGATTCTTCGAGGCTTACCCTCTATTAATAACTTTGGAAATCCCATATAGATTTTGACTTGAATCAGATCGATTCTTTTTTG